AAGCACACAAAGGCTGATTGCAACGAGTATGGAATAGAAGGTTGGAAACTTCTGACTTTCTTTTTTGATTCAATCTTCTTTGACGAGACGAAAGAATAAAAAAATCCGACAATTCTTCTTTATGGTGATAGTGCCACAACATCAAGTTGGCTCATTTATCTTTATGGTAATCTTTAAAGGCCTCGTGAATCTTCTCGTTCCCTATTTCTTTTTTTTCTTTGATTATTCTTTTGATTTGTATGTAATTCGTCTTTTTTTTTTTTTTATTAATAGGAATTCTCTTGTTAAGACCCTATGAATTAATTAAAACCTTAGATTCATACTTACACCTCGGACGATTATGATTCTCAAGAAAAACTTCAAGTTTAGCCCAAAGCTTCTCTGAGTAAAAACCCTTGGATCATCACTTATTTAATGAATCGATATCGATAATATAATAATGACCCAAAACCCAAAGCAAAGAAACTGTTGTCCTTGTGCTTAAAATAAGCATAAACAGGAGTTGAAAAAAGAAAAATCTTTTCATTTCGAATTTGCTAGCTTCTTATTCTTTGAAAATGGTTTTGGGGCCGGTCATGGGGTCTAACTATTCAATATAAATCATAGTTCCACTATTTCATGAGTTATTTCATATATTTCGTGTTTCAAATACTAGTGGAATAAGTATCCGACGAGGTAAAAACCTATCTTTATCAAGATGACAGATCGGTTCTCTGTACTAGCACTAGGATCAATTCTAACAAGTCACACACTCATATTCCGGAAATACAGAAACAAAAAAATTTCGCGGTCGAACTACCAAAAAATAATGGGGTAGAAATCTGAGCCCTAAATTAGTCACTTTATATTGATAAAGCCGAGATTCTTGTGGATCTAGTTCATTGAAATTCCGTCCAGTAAAACGGAAGAATTATAAATCTCCAAAATAATAGATAAGAATATTGCAAAAAGAGCCATTGCGACACCCATCAAAGGAGTAGTTCCCCATCCAGGAGCTACTTTACCATATTCCGAATTCAACGGTTTCAACAACCCCCCTAGACCTGTTTGTTTTGGACGTGCTTTTGAGCTCTCCTCAACGGTTTGTGTAGCCATAAATCGTATTATAGTAATTGAGATCTGTTGACTTTGTATACTATTCTGTTGTAAATAAACAATCTTATCATAGATTCATTGTGATCTTGAAATTCTATAATAATGGAAACAGCAACCCTAGTCGCCATCTCTGTATCTGGTTTACTTGTAAGTTTTACTGGGTACGCCTTATATACCGCTTTTGGGCAACCCGCTCAACAACTACGAGATCCATTCGAGGAACACGGAGACTAATTGAAGTAATGAGCCTCCATAGTTTGGGAGGCTCATTACTTCAATTGAGAGAATCAAAAATCATTTTTTAGTTTGAATTTTTGGCGGTTCTCTAAAAAAGATAGCGAAAAAAATTATCCCGAGAGTCGAGACTAAGAGGAATGTATAAACCAATGCTTCCATAGGTTCGATCGTGGTTTACAATTATAACTTTCATACCTGTTTATTTTGAACCATCTACCGGATAAAAAAAACAAGAGTCAAAGAAATGGTAATGATTCAAATTAGGATTTTTATAATACCCTAGGTAAAATAAATAAAGAAGCAAAAGATATCCCAACAATGTTGTATTAGACGGCTTGTTTTCTTGTAGTCGGATCTCCTAGTTTTTGGAATGCTCCAAATTCTACTTGCGAATCCAAATCTGGGTCAATACCTGCAAAAACATCTCTAAACAGAGTTCTAGCACCATGCCAAATGTGTCCGAAGAAGAAGAGCAGAGCAAACGATGCATGTCCAAAAGTAAACCAACCTCGTGGACTGCTACGAAAAACACCATCAGATTTTAAAGTAGCACGATCTAATTCAAAAATTTCACCCAATTGAGCGCGTCTCGCATATTTTTTCACAGTAGCGGGATCGCTGTAACTGACTCCGTTAAGTTCACCACCATAGAACTCAACAGTTACACCTACTTGTTCAACACTATACTTCGATTCTGCCCTTCTAAAAGGAACGTCAGCTCTAACAATTCCGTCTCCATCTACCAAAACAACGGGAAATGTTTCAAAAAAGGTAGGCATACGACGGACAAAAAGTTCACGTCCTTCTTTATCTCTAAAGACGGGGTGTCCTAACCATCCAACAGCTATTCCATCCCCACTGTCCATGGATCCTGCTCTGAATAATCCTCCTTTTGCCGGATTATTGCCGATGTAATCATAAAACGCTAATTTTTCCGGAATTTTTGACCAAGCTTCTGTTAAACTTTTATTTTCGGCTAGGCCAGCACTGACTCTTCGATATATTTCTTGCTGGAAGTATCCCTGATCCCATTGATAACGAGTAGGACCAAATAATTCGATTGGGGTAGTTGCAGAACCATACCACATAGTTCCCGCAACAACAAAAGCAGCAAAAAAGACAGCAGCGATACTACTGGAAAGGACAGTTTCAATATTACCCATACGTAATCCTTTGTATAGACGTTGGGGCGGACGGACACTCAGATGGAATAGGCCCGCTAATATGCCCAAAGTGCCTGCTGCAATATGATGAGAGGCGATTCCTCCCGGAACAAAAGGATCAAAACCTTCCACGCCCCATGCTGGGTTTACCGATTGTACTTTTCCAGTTAATCCATAAGGATCGGACACCCATATGCCAGGACCATACAAACCTGTTACATGAAATACGCCAAAACCAAAGCACGCCACCCCTGAAAGAAATAAATGAATTCCAAAGATCTTGGGCAAATCCAAAGAAGGCTTGCCTGTACGTTCATCCGAAAATATTTCTAGATCCCAATATACCCAATGCCAAATAGCTGCCAAGAAGCACAACCCCGAAAACATAATATGTGCCCCGGCCACTCCTTCGTAACTCCAAATACCTGGATTTGTTACAGTTCCACCTGTAATACTCCAACCGCCCCATGAATTAGTTATTCCTAAACGTGTCATGAAGGGTATAACAAACATACCTTGTCTCCACATTGGATCAAGAACGGGATCAGAAGGATCAAAAACTGCTAATTCATATAACGCCATTGAACCGGCCCAACCAGCAACCAGAGCCGTATGCATTATATGGACAGCAAGCAACCGACCAGGATCATTCAATACGACGGTATGAACACGATACCAAGGTAAACCCATGGAAATACCCCTTTATGAAAGAAAAATAGATACTATGTAACTTTATTGCATTGGAAATAATGATGCTAGGGACCCCCCCTTTCAATAAATTCTCGTGAAGTAAGGATTACTATTTGTTCTATTCTATTGCTAATAATGGAACAATTCTGTTTATAGGAACAAAGAGAAGCAGATCTATTCTATACCCGATAAGTATCAATACGCAATGGGTGGTTAAACCATTTTGTATGAGCAAATGGATCCCTACTTGTTCATCATTCGACGGGTATATTTATAAGAATTTGTCTTGAGTCATTCTGACTTCCTTTATCAAAGAGCTTCTCCAATCTATAGATCAAATTTGATATGGTAAACTAAATAAAGACCACTATTATGAAGACAATAAACTACCCCCACTATTACGTTTTCACATCAAAGTAAAATAGATTACTTCATTTTTTTCATTTAATGCCTATTGGTGTTCCAAAAGTACCTTTTCGAAGTCCTGGAGAGGAAGATGCATCTTGGGTTGACATATAGTGTGACTTGTCAGATATATTGGGTCATACGGGATTTCCCCGTTCTCTCCCCCGATCGAGATATCCTCTGATTCGCCCAAGAAATATTTTGGAGCGTGAAGTGAAATTCGATCTATTTTAGGGGAATCCAGATTAATATTATCAATTAGAATAATTTATGGTTGACTTGGTTGGACCAATTTATCCAGGCTCCGTTTATAAAAAAGTACTTTAGTAATATATCAACGATTGCTGTGTCTATTTCGAATTCTAAATTTTGTATTACTAGTTTTTCTATTTGACTAGGTTATTGATTGATACCTCATTAGAAATTCTCTTTTTTCCTATACGAAAAAATACGAATAATCCCTGTTAATTAATTAAGGAAAATAGGCTGAATGTGTCGAAAATTTGGCCGAAGACATGAAATGGATTCAACAAAAATTTGTAGCAAAAAGAAATGGTAGTAGGTCCATTTGTCCTATATGTGCAAATCACAATCGGAACTATCTTTACCTGGAGTAGAGGCATAAACCTAAAAGAATTCAAGAGGCCCATTCAGGAACAAGAAAATAACATCGTGATTGTGGGCGGATCTCGATGAAACAATACATCAATTGAGGAGTTAATTCAACAAGGTTAATGAATTTTTCTATTTTTATATATTAGAATATTAGAGGGAAATTCTAGTGAAAGGGTTACAAACTTTTCTTTCTTACAACAAACACTAGAAGAAAAAGCTCCTTCGTTAGAACGATTTTGCTTTTAAAAAAAGAGCAGGAGCCGAAATCTATACATTGAGTCTTTTTTGCACAATTCTTTTGACCCGTATGCATTAAAAGGTGCATGTACGGTTCCTAAGGGATATAGTTTTATCCTAATCAACCGACTTTATCGAGAAAGATTACTTTTTTTAGGCCAAGAGGTTGATAACGAACTCTCCAATCAACTTATTGGTCTTATGGTATATCTCACTATAGAAGATCGTAACAGAGAGCTTTATGTATTTATAAACTCCCCCGGTGGATGGGTAATACCCGGAATCGCCGTTTATGATACCATGCAATTTGTGCCACCAGATGTACATACAATATGTATGGGATTAGCCGCTTCAATGGGATCTTTTGTCCTGGTCGGGGGAGAAATTACCAAACGTCTAGCATTCCCTCACGCTTGGCGCCAATGAGTTTTTTATTTGAGATAAAAAAAGAAGTCTATGCCTTCGCCATATGAAATTAAGAATCTTGAGTAATAATAGCATGGCACTTCCAATTCGATATGATAATTTTTTCTCAAACCATTAAATTATGTATCGAAAGAGCAGTCTGAAATACTCAGTATTTCCGATTTGATTTATTTTGATCTATCGGAATCTCAGTGTCACAAACCTTTTTCACACCGAAAAGCTCTGCATAAATTTATGTTATGAAATAGTTTTCCGTATTTTATTTGAGCGCATCAAAAAGAAACTTTGGGATTGCTGAATCACAGACGGAATAAATATATAAAGCAACGGAACCATCATAGTATTTTGAACTCCTCCAATAAAGAAGGGTGGTAATTGGACCTATTTTCGATCTGGGTATGAGAAATCCTATTTTATCTTTGATAGGAAATTCCATTCGTGAGCCGTATGCAATATGTAAAAAATGCCTGTACGGTTCTATTTTTTCTTGTTAGTCTCTTTCTCTTTACTCCATTCTGCAAAACCCTTTTGTATATTATATCATCAGGGTAATGATCCATCAACCTGCGAGTTCTTTTTATGAGTCCCAAACAGGAGAATTTGTCCTGGAAGCGGAAGAACTACTGAACCTGCGCGAAACTATCACAATGGTTTATGTCCAAAGAACAGGTAAATCTTTTTGGGTTGTATCCGAAGACATGGAACGGGATGTTTTTATGTCAGCAACAGAAGCCCAAGCTCACGGAATTGTGGATCTTGTAGCAGTTGAATGAAAATATCAAGGATTTCACAACCACGATTTGATTGATATTTTACTTATCGTCTTACCCAATTCTTTAATAGTCTATTAAATCGAAAAACTTCATAAGCATCCGGTTAAGAGCGATCTAAACCAGCTCAGTCTGTATACGATTCAGCATGCCAACTATTAAACAACTTATTAGAAACACAAGACAGCCAATACGAAATGTCACAAAATCCCCCGCTCTTAGGGGATGTCCTCAGCGCCGGGGAACATGTACTAGGGTGTATGTGCGACTCGTTCAGATCAGGGGCTGGAACAAAAGAAAGGAACCAATAAGAACCAATAGTAATCCGTCTGACTGATCAGTACCAATAACTAAATAGAATAAAAACGCAAATGGAATTTTTCCGTTCACTGGCTAAAATCTCTTCTATCCCCCTATTTATTGTGTATGAAATTTATGGTTTCCGTTGGTGCAAATCCAATAAGCTGAGAAGCAATTCCCCATTGATAACAAAAGGGTTATTCATTAAGCGGGGGAAATCCTATTTAGCAGAAGAAATTTTAGACTTCCAAGAACGGCCTAACAGGATCAGCTACCCAGCTAACCTTCAGAATTAAATACCGTTACTGTATAGGTGGATCTCATTGTAAAAGACCTATTACTGGATAATTCGTGGGTAGAGCCGCATAACGGTGTGAACTGTACAAGTTACCAAAAAATAAGATTCATTAAATGAAGGAAAAGGCTCCGGTGTATAGAGAGGACCTCACCGTTTAAGAAGTAACCATAGAAACGATGGAACCACTCTATTATTTATTCTATATATATCTATTTTACTATGTTATTGATACTAGATATCAAGCAATTTCTTATTTTTAGACAGTTCACTTCGAAAAAAGAAAAAAATTGTGGTTGGGAAGGTTATAGTAGCAAAAGTCATTGGAATTTTTATTTTATATATCCGAAGAATCCGTTTTGTTATAAAAAAATCAGTAAGGGGAAAAGGAATAACTGACAGACAGAAACTCAATTAGTTATTCCTCAAAGTTTCATTTATTCAATGACTAGAATTAGACGAGGATATATAGCTCGGAGACGTAGAAACAAAATTCGTTTATTTGCATCAAGTTTTCGGGGGGCTCATTCAAGACTTACTCGAACTATTACTCAACAGAAAATACGAGCTTTAATTTCGGCTCATCGCGATCGAGATAAGAAAAAGAGAGATTTTCGTCGTTTGTGGATTACTCGGATAAATGCAGTAATTCGCAATAAAGGAGTATCTTATAGTTATAGTAGACTAATAAATGATCTGTACAAAAGTCAATTGCTTTTAAATCGTAAAATACTTGCACAACTAGCTATATTAAATAGGAATTGTCTTTATATGATTTCAAATGAAATATTGGATCCATTGGAGTAATTTGAATGGAATTCCCCGGAGAATCAACTCCGGGAAGGTAGAGTATAAAATAGGATAAGATTAAGATAAAGTTGTCAAAATGAACAAAAGAGTTTAATAAAAAATGATTTATTCGGCTCCGCGGCTTTTTTTATTATGACACACGAATCAAATCTAGATTATCCTCTTTTTCGAACACAACACCAACCTAAGTTCAGTTCGAATTGCAATTTTTATTCGATTAAAAAAAAAGTAAGCTAAACCTATTTATTTCTAGTTCTAAGGCCTATTGTTTGAGCAGTCGACTCAGTTCTTTCAAACTGTTTCTCGTTATTAAGAAAAGGTAACAAAGATAAAATACGAGCTTGTTTTATAGCAGTAGTAATTAATCGTTGTTGTTTCAAGGTCAATTTATTTACGCGTCTTGACAATATTTTTCCTTGTTCACTAATAAATCGACTAATTAAACTCATGTTTCTATAATCAATTCGATCCCCCGATTGGATCGGGGGCAAACGTCTACGAAAAGATCGCTTCGATTTAAGAAAGGGTCGTTTGGATTTATCCATGGTTTGTTTATTCCTTTTCCAGAAATCCTATTTCGGTCGGATTTAAAATAAATTCTAATTCAAAAATAGGATTGGGGTTGTTTATAGATGGGTTTATTTAGATTCGAATCTATATTTAGATATTATAATATATTATAATATGTCATTTTGACTGTTCCGTTTATTTTTTTATCTCCCCATGAGTCGTATGTTTGGAACAACAGGGGCAGAATTTTCTCAATTCCAATCGACTAGGTGTATTGTGTCGATTCTTTTGTGTAATATATCTGGAAATACCCCTTGAGTCTTTATTAACGCTGTTTCGAACACAACTGATACATTCCAAAATAATAGTTACTCGTACATCTTTACTCTTGGCCATGAAACTCCTTTGGGTTTTTGATTCAGTCAACTCTTCTATATTTTTATCTAAAGAAAAAAAAAAGAACGAAACCAAATTAGAAAAGATTTCGTTGCAATCAATAGATAGTAATTAATAAGTAATACAATTAACTATATTTCTAATCTAATTGTAGTAGATTTTGTTAAGGACCTTGTATGATACACTTGCCCTAGACTGACATTTCCTTTTCTTTTTTCACTCTATTAATTTGATTAAAACTGTAAACCTATTTTAGTTTCGATTGAATCGACTTTTATTCTTTCTCTTTCATCCTTTCTTGGAATTCAAAAAAGGAAAAAAGAGAAAAACGGGGGTGAGATGTAATTTCGGATATGGAATTGTATCTCTAATCTTATTAAAACCCTCCCACGTCAATAACTAGAATGAAAAAAAAGGAAATGTCAGCGCATCTGGGAAGAAACGATTGATCTCTATCAATAGACCTGCTAAAGAGCCGAACCATATAGTACTTAGTACCGGTGCCACAGATAAATATGTTTTTAGATCTCGCATTAAAAATCCTCCTTCTTTATTGTAATACATTACATAAGGCTAATACATATATGATCAGATACATAGCTAGTTGCAGTTAAGGATTAAGGGCCACTTGTATTTGTACACGGAATCCCTAATGGATAACAATTCCGTATAAAAAATTTGCCCTTTCGTAACAAAAAGCCCCTTTGTTGAGCATTTGAAAAAAATGAAGTTTCTTTGTTTATTATATATGGTATATCATATGAGACCAAAAAGCAGAAAGGGTAAGATAAATGAATATATTAATGAAAAAAGGATCTGGAAAACAAGGCAGGAATTCTCTACAATGACACTGTAGACCAATTGAAAGGGATGTAGCGCAGCTTGGTAGCGCGTTTGTTTTGGGTACAAAATGTCACAGGTTCAAATCCTGTCATCCCTACCTATGACTTCTCCTCTGAACAGTAACAAGGGATCAATTGAGACCGATTAAGATTAAAGTGGACATACATAATCTTTCATTTTTTCATACTATAAATGAAAGATTATGTATGTAAGATGTATTAGGGTTAAAAAAACGAAATCTTATTAAGAAAGCGCTCTTAGTTCAGTTCGGTAGAACGTGGGTCTCCAAAACCCAATGTCGTAGGTTCAAGTCCTACAGAGCGTGATTCCGTTTTTGTTAGGTTAAATTAATTACGCTCAAAAAGTTTTACTAACGCATGCAGCTATCTCAATTTGATATCCTGTGAATTAAAGAAAATGGGTGGGTCACGAGACAAGAGGTAGTAATTAATCAAAAGTCCAACTGATCACCGCGTTTGTATTGTAAAAATGCCGTTACGAATAATCCAGCTAAAGTAATAGGAATTAAACCCAAGACAATTCCAAAAAGAAAAACTTCAATCATTTTTTTTATTTGATTTGAAAGGAAAGGTAAAAAAAGAGGTAATATCTATCTCTAAATATTAATAGGAATTTCCCGTGAATCTCAACGACTACTAATCGGCAATTGATATGTTAAGAAACTATATAATACATAGAATCCTACAGAAAGAGTTTCTTTTTGAATTCTTCAGTCAATAAATTTCAAATAAGTCGTATCTTGCTCAGCCCAATAAAAAGGCCTGAGGTTATAGTTAAAGCTGCTAGTAAAAACCCGAAATAACCTGTTATAGTAAGCATAACTAAACTAAATAAAATCAAATATTTTTTTTATACATATGGCATATGGATAGAAAGCATTTACCTAAATTTACCTTTTTGATTGAAGTTTTTTGAGTCATCAATCATTAACACTAACATAGAATAATAAATTGATTCATGATCTGTTACATCTACTCATGCTTATCCCGCGATTTCGATTCAAGAGATTCATTGGTTAATTCATGAGTCAACAAATTAGAAAAGGGTTTTTATTAAGCTAACACCCTTTTTTTACTCATTAGATGAAAAAATGTGCCCACCTAGATAATATCTTGAATGAGAAAAAGTATTGCACAAGCAGATTATTCGAAAAGATAAACTCTTTTTGGATTCCCACTCGATTCTAA